AGCTAAACGGGTGGAAGATCCATCCAATTTGGTTATATCATGAACTCGAAAAACGGATCTGAATGTGACTGAAATGCACGATCGTCACAGGTATCACTTTTCACGATACCTAAACCTAAAAGGTGGAATAGCGATTTTCGAACCATTTCCTATAAGAGAATGGTTTCCATTACTTTGAGAAATGGATTCTATATCAAACTATAGCTATTGCATTAAAGAAGAAAAGAAACTAATAGAAGTCGAAGACGCGGAATGGTAGTAAATAGAGAAAAAGATTCTTCTGATTTTCTTGTTCCTGAAAATATTCTATCTATCTCCTAGACGCTGTAGAGAATTGAGAATTTTCATGTCTTTCAATTCTCGTACTCGTAATTGGAAAGTTACGGAAGGAGATCCATCATTTTGCAATGAAAACAACATAAAAAACTCTGGACAATTTCGAAATCAGACCAAGCGTCTTAATACATATGCAAAAAAATTCATTATTGGCCCACCATTGATTACAAGATTTAGCTTTTATGAATCGCTATTGCTTTGATACGAATAATGGCAGTCGTTTCAGTATGTTAAGGATACAGATGTATCCACAATTCATTTAGAGTTACTTAATAGCCTATTTCTTATACTATATCTCTCTCCCGTGAAATTCTCGAGCCGAAAGATGGATGCATATGCTGTGTTTCATTTTGCTAAATGATATCAATTAAATGGTGTATCAATTCTATAAATTGGATATAGCAATAAATAAATAAATCAGCAAAATTCTTTTATTTTAGATAGAAGAAACATTTCTTCTATCTAAAATAAAAGAATGTACCCTTCTATCCAAATCCAATTTGCATCGATAAAATAAATCCAAATTCTAGATTCCAGCAGTAGATGAATAATTGCAAATTTTTGTGTGTACGAGATTCGAATAACTTCAAAATAACTGACATAATTTTTTATTTTTCCTGATCAGAAAAATACATGAAAAAGAAAGGAGGTAGAAAAATTTTTTGATTTATGGTTAAAGAAGAAAAACAAGAAAACAGGGGTTCTGTTGAATTTCAAGTATTCAGTTTCACCAATAAGATACGGAGACTTGCTTCACATTTGGAATTACACAAAAAAGATTTTTCATCGGAAAGAGGTCTACGAAGACTTTTGGGAAAACGTCAACGTTTGCTGGCTTATTTGGCAAAGAAAAATAGAGTACGTTATAAGAAATTAATAAGTCAGTTGGATATTCGGGAGAAGTAATTTAATCGTTCGAATTTTTTTCTTATTTTATTAGTAGTCTTATAGTAGTCTTAGATTTTGCATTTTGATGAGCCTCGTTTTGAGGAATTCATGGAATAATGAATTAAGGAAGAAAAAAGAATAAGAACAAGGAGACATAACATAAAAAAAAGAATAGATAAGACGATATTCGCCCTCCCCCTACATATTTTATTTCTTCTCCTATACAAAAACCAGCAAGACCTACTCCATTGATAATTCCATCAATAACACCTTTATCAAAAAAATGCGTTAGTTCGGCAAATCTTCTTATACCCAGGATAAAGAGCTTAGTATAGAAAATATCTATATAACCACGATTATATGACCAGCTGTATACCTTTTTTTTTACTTGATCCAAAAAGTTCTTTTTGGGATTCCCTTTTACAAGGGAATTTTTAAAATTCAAATTCTGAAAAAAGGAATAAGCGGACCCATAGCATATATATGCTATGAATAGACCAAAAATAGCTAAACTTACAGAAGAAATTGCATTAGTAAGAAATTCATATGAATTTATAGAAGAATTAGAACTTTCCTCGAAAAAGCTTATTGAAGGGGTTAACCACTTTGATAATATGGTTAACTCCGATGTTCCATTATCCATTACTCCATTATCAAAATGGATCCCTATGGATCCAATGAACAAAGTAAAAAGCAGTAATATAAGAAGAGGAAATAGCATTGTATTTCCAGTTTCGCGAGGATAGACAAAAGTATTTTTAGCTCCAAAAGAAGTACTAAAGAATCCTATTCTATTTCTTGTATTACCAGGAATTTTGGGTATATTTTGGGAAAAAAAAGAAACTCCACTCTTCATTGTTGATAAAACCAAATCTCTATTGACTCCTTTGGGTATGCTTTTTCCCCATAAGGATATTGAATGCAATGAACCTTCTTTAGTACTACTGTAATTTTGAAAATGAACACGCAAATACCCATCAAAAGTAAGTAAATATATTCGAAACATATAAAATGCAGTTAATCCTGCAGTAAAAGAAGCTATTATTCCAAAAAAAGGTGAATACAACCAACTATTACTAAGGATTTCATCTTTGGACCAGAAGCAAGCAAGAGGTGGAATACCACAAAGAGAAAGTGTACCCAATAAAAAAGTCGTTCTTGTAATAGGAACATACTTTTTTAAACCACCCATAAGAACCATATTTTGGCTTTTATCTGGTGAATATCCAACAAGAGGTTCCATTGAATGAATAATGGATCCGGATCCCAAGAACAATAAAGCTTTCGAATAAGCATGAGTGATCAAATGAAATAAAGCTGCTTGATAAGAACCTATACCTAGAGCTAACATCATATAACCCAATTGAGACATTGTAGAATAGGCTAAGCTTCTTTTAATATCTCTCTGAGCAAGAGCTAAAGTCGCTCCTAAGAAAAGTGTTATTGTACCTACTAAGGAAATGAAACTCATTATGAAAGGTATCGATATGAAAAGAGGAAGAAGTCGAGCTAGAAGAAAAATCCCTGCAGCAACCATAGTTGCCGCGTGTATAAGAGCCGAAATGGGAGTGGGTCCTTCCATAGCATCGGGTAACCATACGTGAAGAGGGAATTGTGCAGATTTTGCAACTGCACCAAGAAATAATAAAAAAGCACACAAAATAGTAAGTAATGAATTAATCCCATTATTAGGAATCCAGTTATTAGCTATTTTGAACAAATCCCGAAACTCTAAACTACCTGTTATCCAAAAAAAACCTAAAATTCCTAATAACAAACCAAAATCCCCTACACGATTAGTTACAAAAGCTTTTTGACAAGCACTGGCTGCAATTGGTCGTGTAAACCAAAAGCCTATCAATAAATAGGAACACATTCCCACAAGTTCCCAAAAAAAATAAATTTGTATCAAATTGGAACTAGTAACCAATCCCAACATGGAAGTATTAAAAAAACTTATATAAATGAAAAATCTCAAATATCCCTCATCGTGAGACATATAATCGTCACTATAAATAAGAACCAAGATTCCTACAGTAGTAATTAGTATTAACATAATAGAAGTAAGGGGGTCGATCAAGTATCCAAATTCTAAGGAAAAATCATTATTGATGGTCCAAGACCATAAATATTGATAGATAGAACTCCCTTTTATTTGTTGAATAGACAGGTGAACTGAGAATACCAGAGCTATACTTAATAGTAAAACACTAGGAAAAGCCCATATGCGACGAAGATTTTTTGTTGCTGTTGGAATAAGAAACAGCCCCAACCCCATTGACATAATAACTGGAAGTGGGAGAAGAGGGATTACCCAGGCATATTGATATGTATGTTCCATAAGAAAAGAAATAGCAATTTTTAGTTGAAATTTATAGTTCTTTTTTTCTATAAAATTGTTTCCGATTCACCAAACCTATTCTTATTTCTTTCTGAAGGAATTAAAAAACAAAATAAGAATAAGAAAAAATATTCGTTATTTAGTTATTAGAAAAAAAAAAGATATTTATTAAAATACAAAAAAAGATTGAATCAGTTTACTTTCTATTCCTATTCTTTTTTTTATTTCTTTCTGTTAAAATGAAATAGCTCTCTTATTTCGTAACTGATTGATTGAATTTCAACTATACACTATATTTAAATTTTTTATTTATGGGAAATTCTCGAATATTCTTTACTTCATATAAAATGGAAATCCTAATGACTAGAATTATCTAAGTTTTAGAAGAATGTCTTGTTTAAGAGACTAATTTTTTTTATTTTGATATTTTGACTGGAATTCAATTCTTGAATATCTTCTCAACTTAATTAACTATTTGAATTTTACCTTCGTTTTCTCTCCCCATATTATATGAGGGCTTATCCCCCATACCATTTATATATGGAGTATATTTGATATATAAATTGATTTAAATAGAAAACCTTTGCTTTGTATATAATATATCTTTGTATTTGTATATAATATATCTTTGTATATATTGTATATTATTAAAACAAAGTCTAAAATATATATGAAAAATACGCGAAAAACTCTTGTCTTATCCACATTAGACAAAATGAAGTAAAAAATAATTTCAAATTTCATTATCTTTCAGTATCTAAGTATAAATACTAAGAAAAAACGGAAAGAAGGATTGATTTTCGGCAATAGATGTCTTTCACATACAACTAGAAAAAATTAATTTCTCTTTTGAATGGCAGTTCCAAAAAAACGTACTTCGATGTCAAAAAAGCGTATTCGTAAAAATATTTGGAAGAAAAAAACTTATTTTTCCATAGTACAATCTTATTCCTTAGCAAAATCAAGATCATTTTGGAGCGGCAACGAGCATCCAAAACCAAAAGGTTTTTCTGGGTAACAAACAAATAATCAGGTTTTGGAATAATCTGAATTGACCGATCTCAAAGAAATTCCAATTATTTAATATAAATGAATAATTTGGATTAATTAATGAATGTACTTTTATTTTATGTGTCGAATTCCTGGGTACAATATTCTTAGAACTAATCTCCCTGTTATTCTGTTATATAGAACAAAAGTTTTGGTATATTGTGTCCTCAGTATTCTTTTTTCCTATCAAAGAACTTTTGATAATGGAATCCTCATCTCATAAAAAAATAGGAGGATTCTATTATCAAAAGTAGAGTATTCTTGCAATAGGATTTCTACCTATCTTATCCAAAATTCACAAAAAAATCGGTTTAGGACTGGTGAATCATATTAATAAGAGCGTAAAGGCTTTGACTCTAGAAACTTTTCAAAATACAAAACTCTTTGTATTTAATGATGAAATTAGAATTTTCCTAAATTCTATGGATTTTCCCAATCTCGACGATTCGGGAGAAAATAACTATTATTCTTTTAATTTCAAGTTAGCCGCCATGGTGAAATTGGTAGACACGCTGCTCTTAGGAAGCAGTGCTCAAGCATCTCGGTTCGAGTCCGAGTGGCGGCATTCTCGAAAAAGAATACAATAGATTAGAAAATGGATTCAATTCGAAATTTACAATTTTGTAATGGGACCTTCTCCTTATGCTATTTGCAACTTTAGAACATATACTAACTCATATCTCTTTCTCAACTATTTCAATTGTGATTACGATTCATTTGATAACCTTATTAGTTCGTGAACTTAGGGGATTACGTGATTCGTCAGAAAAAGGAATGATAGCTACTTTTTTCTCTATAACAGGATTCTTAGTTTCTCGTTGGATTTCTTCGGGACATTTTCCATTAAGTAATTTATATGAGTCATTGATCTTCCTTTCATGGGCTCTGTATATTCTTCATACTATTCCTAAGATACAGAACTCTAAAAATGATTTAAGCGCAATAACTACGCCGAGTACTATTTTAACGCAAGGCTTTGCTACGTCAGGTCTTTTAACTGAAATGCATCAATCTACAATACTAGTACCTGCTCTCCAATCTCAGTGGTTAATGATGCATGTCAGTATGATGTTACTAAGCTATGCAACTCTTTTGTGCGGATCCTTATTATCCGCCGCTCTTCTAATCATTAGATTTCGAAAGAATTTCGATTTCTTTTCTAAAAAGAAAAAAAATAAATTACTTAAAACATTTTTATTTAGTGAGATTGAATATTTCTATGCAAAAAGAAGTGCCTTAAAAAACAACTATTTTCCTTCATTTCCAAATTATTACAAATATCAATTAACTGAGCGTTTGGATTCTTGGAGTTATCGTGTTATTAGTCTAGGGTTTACCCTTTTAACCATAGGTATTCTTTGTGGAGCAGTATGGGCTAATGAAGCGTGGGGATCCTATTGGAATTGGGATCCTAAGGAAACTTGGGCATTTATTACCTGGACCATATTTGCAATTTATTTACATAGTAGAACAAATCCAAACTGGAAGGGTACGAATTCCGCATTTGTAGCTTCGATAGGATTTCTTATAATTTGGGTCTGCTATTTTGGTATCAATCTTTTAGGAATAGGTTTACATAGTTATGGTTCATTTACATTATCATCTTAATAATTACTTAACATAAAACATTCATAAAATGAAGGTTTTTTCCCATTTTTGTTTGATTTGAGAACCCCTTTGAAAAGACGTTCAAAGGGGTTCCCAAAAATTCAAAATAGATCTAATTAAACTTTTTTACTTTTTTCGGAATTTTTTTGGTTTTCCATTATGAAATATAGAGCGGACTAGTTAGAAAAAGAAAATCCTATTTAGGATAATAATTGGATAAGAGAGCCTCTACCCTGTCAACGGATAGCGAGAGAACAAAATCTGGATAAATACCAATTCCTATTACTGGTAAAAAGATGCAGATTAAAAGAAAGAGTTCTCGTGGTCCAGAATCCACAAAATTTGCGTTTGGAACATGAAATAACTTGTATCCATAGAACATCTGGCGTAACATAGATAATAAATAAATAGGAGTTAATATCATTCCAATTCCCATTACAAAAGTAATTAGCATTTTTGGCATTAACATAAATTTGGGACTAGTAATTAGTCCAAAAAATACTACTAATTCTGCAACAAAACCGCTCATTCCTGGTAAGGCAAGAGAAGCCATTGAAAAGCTACTAAACATAGTAAACATTTTTGGCATTGGTATAGATATCCCTCCCAGTTCTTCGAGATAAACAAGACGCATTCTATCACAAGCCGTTCCTGCCAAGAAAAATAGCGTAGCACCAATAAATCCATGGGATAATATTTGTAAAATAGCTCCATTTAGTCCAATGTTGGTTATGGAACCAATTCCTATAATTATGAAACCCATGTGAGATACGGAGGAGTAGGCTATTCTTTTTTTGAAATTTCGTTGACCAAGAGAAGTTGAAGCTGCATAGATTATTTGCACCGCTCCTATTATTACCAACCAGGGGGAAAATAGATAATGAGCATGAGGTAACAATTCCATATTGATCCGAATCAATCCATATGCTCCCATCTTTAATAGGATTCCCGCTAAAAGCATACATGTACTGTAATGTGCTTCCCCGTGGGTATCTGGTAACCACGTATGTAGAGGTATAATTGGCAATTTGACAGCATAAGCAATAAGGAAGCCAAAATAAAGTAGTATTTCCAATGTTGCAGGGTATGATTGATTAATCAATCGTTCCAAGTCTAATGTTGGTTCGTTGGAACCATATAAGCCCATACCCAGAACTCCGATTAAGAAAAAAATGGAACCGCCTGCAGTATACAAAATAAACTTGGTAGCTGAATATAGACGCCTTTTTCCCCCCCACATGGATAAAAGTAAGTAAACAGGAATTAATTCTAACTCCCACATGATAAAAAAAAGTAAAAGGTCTCGTGAAGAAAATAATCCTATTTGACCGCTATACATTGCTAGCATAAGGAAATAGAATAATCGCGAATTCCGGGTAATTGGCCAAGCCGCTAAAGTAGCTAAAGTAGTGATAAATCCTGTCAATAAAATTGATCCTACTGAAAGTCCATCGATTCCCAATCTCCAGTGGAAATCAAAAACATCTATCCATTTAGAATCCTCCCTTAATTGCATTAAGGGATCCTCTAATTGGAAATGATAACAGAATGCATAAGTCATTAGAAGGAATTCTAATAAACAAATAGATATAGTATACCACCTAACGATTTTGTTTCCTTTATGGGGTAAAAAGAAAATTAATGAACCTGCAAATATTGGCAAAACAACAAGTATTGTTAACCAAGGAAAATAACTCATGATAAAGTAATCAAGATACGTTTTGACCAGAAAAGCCCATGCTCGATTATTTTGAGCACAGGCTTCTTCGGTAAAGAGGAATCAGACGATTCAAGTGGAGTTTTTTGTAACGTATCAATAAGATAGAGCCATGCTGCGGGTTGTTTCAGGCCCTAAATAAACGCGGACACTTAAAAAATCTGTTGGGCAGGCGGATTCGCATCTCTTACAACCCACACAATCTTCGGTTCTCGGCGCAGAAGCAATTTGCTTGGCTTTACATCCATCCCAAGGTATCATTTCTAATACATCTGTTGGACAAGCTCGTACACATTGAGTGCATCCTATACATGTATCATAAATTTTTACAGAATGTGACATTGGATCTAGAAATTTTCCTTTTCAACATAACAATTTTCGATCTGGTAAAAATGAAATTAGTACTATATAAGTTATATGTATTGTAGACACCAGACGAAGCAATGGTTTATCCAAACTTTAATAAATAATGCAATATATTTCTGAATCTGTTTGTGAGAAAGCGTGAAAAGAGCCAAGAGACTTGAATTTAAGGCTTCAACAGTCATAATTATACGAATTCTACATACTAATTCGAATTAGCCAATAAATTAGCTATTATCTTTGCAATATAAAGCAATATAAATTATTGCAATTTGAATATTGCAATATCAATGAATTGCAAAAATGCAAAATTCAATAAGTAAAAAAGAATACTCTGAAATAACCTACTTCAAAAATGGGTATTCTCAAATAAAAATAAGAAAAGAAGACTCGAATTTTATTAATCTTAATGTTCCATATTATTATATATGCGCCTTTGTTTAGAGAATTCTATGTCTAATTATTCAAAAAATTCGATTGATTGATACGAGTTGATTTCCTGTTACGATGGATGGAAGAAAGAATGGATAGTCCAATAGCTGCTTCAGCCGCCGCAAGAGCTATAACAAAAATAGCGAAAATGTCTCCTTTTAATTGGCGACTGTCAAATAGAGCAGAAAATGTTACGAGATTTAGATTAATTGAATTCAGTATAAGTTCAAGACATATTAGAGCTCTAACCATGTTTCGGCTTGTAATCAATCCATAGATACCAATCGAAAATAAATAGACACTCAAAAAAAGTACATGCTCAAACATCATTAACTAACTCCTTATCAATCTCGATTCATTTCAATATGAGGACAAGAATTGAACCGATTCAATTAATTAGAATAGAACAATTACGCAACAAAAAAAAAGAGAAAAGAAAGTATTTGTTGTGTTGACAGTAGATGGATTTTACTAAATCAAAATTGTTTTATTCTTTAGTTATTTTTTTAGATTTGAAATTCTAAGAATTTATTATTGTCTAGCCATAGTAATTGCACCTATTAAAGAAACTAGAAGAATTAGGGAAATGAGTTCAAACGGAAGATAAAAATCGGTTGCTAAATGAATCCCAATTTGTTGAACGTTATTTATGAGACCCTGTTCTACTATTTGGTTTGATCTTGTAGTCCAAAGAATTCCATACCATGACGTATCTGGGATAGTAGTCATTAGTGAAAAAGGAATAGTTATAGAAACGAGTGAAGTAAACCCATCTCCAATAGTCCAATAATTCTTATCTTTAGACCACTCTGAGCCATTTACAAACATTACAGCAAATATGATCAAAACATTTATGGCTCCCACATAAATAAGAAGTTGTGCGACAGCTACAAAGTAGGAATTCAATAAAAAATAGAATAAGGATATACAAACAAGAACTAATCCCAGCGAAAAGGCAGAATAAATTGGGTTGGTAAGTAATACTACTCCTAGACCCCCTAGTAGAAGAACAAATCCCCCAAATAGCACAAGAATCTCATGTATTGGTCCAGGTAAATCCATTATGGATAAGAAGAAATTAATAGTATAAAATTTTTCATGAACTGACTAAAACTAAAAGATTCAAGGAAAGAAAAAGGGATTCGAATATTTATATAAAAATTGTATAGTTAGAAATCACATCACGAAAATCTACTCTTATTTTAAATCAAGAATAATTCGTAATAAGCAGTAGTTATTCATTTTTCTTTATAGTTAATAAAAAACTATTGGATTTTTCTAACAAAAAAATCCTAGTACCTAGTAATCAGTAATCGTTCTTGAATTCCAAGATTTTTCTTCGTCTATTTTACTTTGAGGCGAATTCCTAATTGTTTGAATTGTGTAATCTCCCATTATGGAGACTGGTAACCGACTCAAAGCAATTTGATTGTAATTCAATTCATGACGATCATAAGTAGAAAGTTCATATTCTTCAGTCATCGATAAACAGTTTGTCGGACAATATTCAACACAGTTACCACAAAATATACAAACTCCGAAATCAATACTATAATTAAGCAATTGTTTCTTTTTAATATCCTTTTCAAATCTCCAATCCACAAGGGGTAGATCTATTGGGCATACACGAACACATACTTCACAAGCAATACATTTATCAAATTCAAAGTGTATTCGCCCGCGGAAACGCTCTGATGTAATTGATTTTTCATAAGGGTAGTGAATCGTTACAGGTAAACGATTTGTGTGGGATAAGGTAATTAGGAAACCTTGACCAATGTATCTTGCAGCACGTATTGTTTGTTGACCATAACTAATGAACCCAGTTATCATAGGGAACATATTCTAAATATCTATGAAAAAGGTATGTTTCTTTCTCTTGTTTGAGAGAACTTTTGTGTTGAAGATATTCTTACTGTTATTGTATTATCTTATTTATAGTGAAACTAGTTGGGAAGAAGTTGTTAATAAGAGATTGCCCAGAGAAATAGGTAAAAGAAATTTCCATCCAAGATTTAATAACTGATCCATTCTCATCCGGGGTAAAGTCCATCTTATTGTGATAGAAATGAAGAGAAATAAAAAAGCTTTAGTTAATGTAATAAGGATACTCATTATCATTTCAAAAATTCCCACAATTTTATTCATTTGGAAAAATCCAAAAAAGGATATATAGGGAATAGAAAAATTCCACCCGCCTAAGTAGAGAACAGTTACAAATAAAGAGGAAACTAATAAATTTAGGTAAGAAGCAAGATAAAATAAACCATATTTAATACCGGAATATTCGGTTTGATAACCCGCTACTAATTCTTCCTCTGCTTCTGGTAAATCAAAGGGTAATCTTTCGCATTCTGCCAAAGAAGAAATTAGAAAAACTAGAAAACCTATAGGCTGACGCCAAACATTCCATCCAAAAAAACCATATTTTGACTGTGCTTCAACTATATCAACCGTACTTGAACTGTTAGATAATCATAGTCGATGATAACATCACAGTTCCCACCGCTATTCCAAAACCGTACATGAAACCTTAGCTTCATACGGCTCCTCTATGATCAGAAAAAAGGATTATTTCTTTTCGATCTTATCCCCCTGGCGTAGATAGAATTAGGTAAGATAAAATTGATTGGAAAGTCCTAAATTAGACCAAAGCAATTCCGTCTGCTAAAATAATAAAAAAGCGCTTCCGAATTGATCTTATCCTTTATATAATAAAATTACAGTTTTTTCTTGTTCAGTAATAACTTAATATTGGAATAAAACACTCGTTATAGCAATTAATAAATGAAAAGAATTGGATATTAGTTCATGACGAATTCAATTCTGTATGAATATAGATAAAAGAAAGAATAAATAAAGATCTTTTTTTCTATTGCATTCCATATCTTTTGTCCTATTCTTCTTTCCCGGGGAAGGGGATACTTAAAAAGAAAAAAGAAATAAAGGGTTAATTCGTTCTTGATAGCTATTTCCTTAACAAGTGAATGGGAATATACTCTGGATCGGAATCCGAAGAAAGTACTACTTGATCATTTCTACCAATTTCAAGTCCTTATTATGATTCCTTTTATGAGGAAAAATGTCTAATGATTTAGATTCTCTCATTACTAATCCTTCATGTACTTTAGTGTTCCTAATCCCTCACTAACTTTTTATGGATTCTTTTATATGGTTATAAGTTCTAGTAATAACTAGAAATATTCTAGTAATGAAATTCCATATCGCGAATCCTTTATTCTTGCCCGCTTCAAGATATGATGACTAATCAAACAATCTCAATCTTGGGGTAAAAAGTTTACACTACTTATGTTTACTTCAACTTTTTCTTGTACGTAGAAAATGAGATTTTTTTTTTACTACAAATTAATAAGCTGTTTTGTTTCACTCATATAGCTATCTAGTTTCACTTACCGACCTGAATACAGAATAAGAAAAGGAAGATAAGTATTCAATGGATTTTAGAGGAAAAGTTCCTTTTTTAACGAATCACACGTAGAGATATTGCTAGCACACAAAAAGTTAATGGTATTTCATAACTAATAGATTGAGCAGCTGCTCGTAGACCACCTGAAAAAGAATATTTATTATTTGAGCTATATCCTGCCATAAGAAGACCAATAGGAGCAATACTTGAAATGGCAATCCATAAAAAAACACCAATACTAAGATCAGCTAAAACAAAATGATATCCAAAAGGGATAACTAAAAAACTTAATAAAACGGATATGACTGCTATAGAGGGTCCAATGCTAAATAAAGGAATCTCTCCTCGGGATGGGAGGATATCCTCTTTAAAAATCAGCTTAGTTCCATCTGCTATAGCTTGAAGCAGTCCTAGAGGGCCGGCATATTCAGGACCAATACGTTGTTGTATCGATGCGGAAATTTCTCTTTCTAACCACACAATTACAAGTACTTCTATTGTGATTCCCAGTAGGAGGGTCAAAATAGGTAGAATCCATATCAGTCCATAGACTTCTTTTAATAATTCCGATTTCGAAAAAGAATTGATAGTTTCTACCTCTACCCTATCTATTATCATTTCAACGATCAACTTCCCCCATAATGATATCTATACTACCTAATATCGTCATGATATCAGCCAATTTCATTTTTTTAACTAGCTGAGGAAGAATTTGTAAATTAATAAACCCGGGTGGACGAATTTTCCATCTCCAGGGGAAAAGACTGTCATCTCCTACCAGATAAATTCCTAATTCGCCTTTTGGGGCTTCTACTCTTACATAAAGCTCTTGCTTTGATAATTCAAAATTTGGGGAAGGTTTTTTACCAAGAAATCTATAGTCAAAATCATTCCATTCCGAATTCTTTGCTTTCTTAAAGCGTCGGGCTTCTAAATTCTCATAAGGGCCTCCAGGAATTTTCTCTATAGCCTGTTGAATAATTTTGATGGATTCCTTCATTTCACCAATTCGTACTAAATAGCGAGCTAACGAATCTCCTTCTTTTTGCCATTGGACTTTCCAATCGAATTGATTGTAAGACTCATAAGGATCAATTTTACGAAGATCCCATTGTATTCCAGAAGCTCGTAACATTGGGCCCGATAAGCCCCAATTTACAGCTTCTTCTCCGCTAATAAAACCTACTCCTTCAACTCGTTCTAAAAAAATAGGATTCTGTGTAATAAGTTGTTGATATTCAACAACTCCTCGTAAAAAATAATCACAGAAATCTAAACATTTATCCATCCATCCATAAGGTAAATCGGCAGCTACCCCTCCAATGCGAAAGTAATTATGCATCATTCGCATACCTGTAGCAGCTTCAAATAGATCATATATCAATTCTCTCTCTCTAAAAATGTAGAAAAAAGGAGTCTGTGCGCCGAGATCCGCCATAAAAGGCCCAAGCCATAACAAGTGAGAAGCTATACGGCTCAATTCTAACATAATTACTCGAATATAGCTGGCTCTTTGAGGTATTTGAATATTCTCCAAGAATTCTGGTGCATTTACTGTTATTGCTTCTGTAAACATAGTAGCTAAATAATCCCACCGTGTTACATAAGGCAAGTATTGTATAATAGTTCTGTTTTCTGCGATTTTTTCCATTCCTCTGTGTAAATAGCCTAATATGGGTTCACAATCAACAACATCTTCACCATCGAGAGTAACGATCAGTCGAAGAACACCATGCATTGATGGGTGTTGAGGGCCCATATTGACTATCATTAGATCTTTTCTTGTAGACGGTAGACTCATATTCTTTTTTCTTCCTTAATTCATTATTCCATGAATTCCTCAAAACGAGGCTCATCAAAATGCAAAATCTAAGACTACTATAAGACTACTAATAAAATAAGAAAAAAATTCGAACGATTAAATTACTTCTCCCGAATATCCAACTGACTTATTAATTTCTTATAACGTACTCTATTTTTCTTTGCCAAATAAGCCAGCAAACGTTGACGTTTTCCCAAAAGTCTTCGTAGACCTCTTTCCGATGAAAAATCTTTTTTGTGTAATTCCAAATGTGAAGCAAGTCTCCGTATCTTATTGGTGAAACTGAATACTTGAAATTCAACAGAACCCCTGTTTTCTTGTTTTTCTTCTTTAACCATAAATCAAAAAATTTTTCTACCTCCTTTCTTTTTCATGTATTTTTCTGATCAGGAAAAATAAAAAATTATGTCAGTTATTTTGAAGTTATTCGAATCTCGTACACACAAAAATTTGCAATTATTCATCTACTGCTGGAATCTAGAATTTGGATTTATTTTATCGATGCAAATTGGATTTGGATAGAAGGGTACATTCTTTTATTTTAGATAGAAGAAATGTTTCTTCTATCTAAAATAAAAGAATTTTGCTGATTTATTTATTTATTGCTATATCCAATTTATAGAATTGATACACCATTTAATTGATATCATTTAGCAAAATGAAACACAGCATATGCATCCATCTTTCGGCTCGAGAATTTCACGGGAGAGAGATATAGTATAAGAAATAGGCTATTAAGTAACTCTAAATGAATTGTGGATACATCTGTATCCTTAACATACTGAAACGACTGCCATTATTCGTATCAAAGCAATAGCGATTCATAAAAGCTAAATCTTGTAATCAATGGTGGGCCAATAATGAATTTTTTTGCATATGTATTAAGACGCTTGGTCTGATTTCGAAATTGTCCAGAGTTTTTTATGTTGTTTTCATTGCAAAATGATGGATCTCCTTCCGTAACTTTCCAATTACGAGTACGAGAATTGAAAGACATGAAAATTCTCAATTCTCTA